TCTATAGGGGCTTTGATCCTTTATTCGTTTTGGACTAGAAAAGAAACTAAAGATTAGATAAAATGAAAATCCAAGAGGTTGGTTTCTAATTCTAATAATTCATGAAGGAAATTCTCATATTGTCCTAAGTCAATTGAATTCAAAATCCATAAATTTCATTTTTGTTGCATATGCAGAATTGTAGAATAGATTTTTTTTTAATGATAATGTGACCTCCCCCTTTTACTTTTTGTTTCATTTTAAGGAATTAATTTCCAGTAACAAGAAAAAGAAGAATAGTTTTGGATCAATTAAAAAGAACAACAAATCAAAATAATAATACTAAATATTTTTAATGCGTGCATTATTTTGTTGTATTCAATTCAAAGGTTTTTTTCTTTCTTTAACTAACTACAAAGATTATGGGTTTTTCACTCTATTTTCTATATAATCTCGAAAGAAAAAAACCTAAAACCGAGAAAGGAAACGATAATAAAAATTGCTAATTACAAGTTTTAAAAATCTAGTTATCTTTTCAAATCTAGTTAAAAAAAAATCTATTTTTTTGACTCATCTCGTTTTCCGTGTAGGATACCTCTTTTTAGTCTCATTCGATAGATTGATTAAATGAGGAAAACAGCTCTACTATTTAATCTAATGAGTTCAAATTTAAGTCAATTCCATTTTAATAAAGTAGAAAGGGGCGTATTTTAGGTTCTAGGGTCGCTAAAAAAAAAAAAAAAAAGAATAAAACAACTTATTTTCAAATTTTTACATATTCATTCAAAAAAAGTTATATGTTTTGACTTAAGTTAGATAATAGAGTTTTTTTTTTTTTTTTATGATTAATTTCTTAAAGAGTTTTTAAATTAATCAGTTACGTGAATTCTGAATCCTGAGATGCCAAAGACGATGAATTAAGTTATTTTTATCTTTCTCTATTTTTGTTGATACCACCTATAATGATTGATAATTCACAAATTTTCAATTGAATTTTTTTGATTCTTGGAACTAGTTATCTTTCTCTATTTCTTAAAAATTTTTTTAAATTGAAACTTAGGGAAGTACTTTAGAAACATATGTATAAAAAAACATATTTTATTGAGTCCCTTCATGCCTACTATAACTAGTTATTTCGGTTTTCTACTAGCAGCTTTAACTATAACCTCAGTTCTATTTATTGGTCTAAGCAAAATCCGACTTATTTGAAATTAATTGAATGAAGATTTTTTTATAAAAAAGGATTTCGGTGGTATTTCATATGTTCGATAGTTCCTTACCGTGTTAATTACCCAATTTTGGTCATTGAGATTCATCGGCAATACAGATTAAGAGCTAGGAATAGATAGTACCTCTCTTTTCTCCCTTTCAAAAATGAAAACAAAAGAAAATTGAAATGATTGAAGTTTTTTTATTTGGAATCGTCTTAGGTCTAATTCCTATTACTTTGGCTGGATTATTCGTAACTGCTTATTTACAATACAGACGTGGTGATCAGTTGGACTTTTGATTAATTAACATCTCTTTTTTTTGACTGACCTCCTTCTTGCTTTCATATGCGGGAGGTCTAATTCAGATTGCTACTCAATGATTTGCGAACAGTGGAATTTTGACACAATCTAATAAACAAGAGGGAAATCACGCTCTGTAGGATTTGAACCTACGACATTGGGTTTTGGAGACCCACGTTCTACCGAACTGAACTAAGAGCGTTTTTCTTGTTTTTTATAAAAAACGCAAAGGTTATAAAGAGGACATTCTTTAACCCGAATCGATTTTGTACGTATATACTATATCATAGTATATCATAAATTTCAGAATGATATGTATGTCCAATTTTATTAAAAATTGGATAGATCTAAAAAAGATCCCTCGTTACTGCTCAGAAGAGCAGTAATAGGTAGGGATGACAGGATTTGAACCCGTGACATTTTGTACCCAAAACAAACGCGCTACCAAGCTGCGCTACATCCCTTTCAATTGGTTTACAGTGTCATTGTAGAGAATTCCTGTCTGGTTTTCCACATCCTTCTTCTTTTTTATTGGTATATTAAATTTATTTCTTCTTTTTTTCTCATATCAGATAACAAACATATAATTAAAAAAATTACTTTTTTTTTACGAAAATTGTCTTAATTTCAATTTTACTTACATAAATGGCGCGTTTCCATTTTAAAATGGAATCTATAAGATCGTTCTAGTAGACAATATTTCAATTCTAATTTTCAAAGTGGGGGGGCGGAAGTTACGTATAGAAATACAAGAACTTCTTAACTACATGTACATCTGTAGTTATATATATTACTATATATAATGTAATACAATAAATAAAGAAGAAAGAAGGAGGATTTCAAATGCGAGATCTAAAAACATATCTTTCCGTAGCACCAGTACTAAGTACTCTATGGTTCGGTTCGTTAGCAGGTTTATTAATAGAGATTAATCGTTTATTTCCAGATGCATTAACATTTCCCTTTTTTTCATTCTAGTTATTAACATCAGAAAGGGGTGAAAAATTTTAGAGATACAATCAACGATCGGAGACTAATCCCCCCTTTTTTTTTCTAATTCATTCTAAAAAAATAATTAGAAAAAGGGGGGGGGGCGAAAGGTCATAAAATTGAGGGTTCAGGATCCCATTAAATTAGTAATAGTAGTAATAGAACGAAAAAAAGTGTTGCTAGGGAAAGAGTATCCGATGAGATACTTAAAAAAAATACTGTACAAAGATTTTAAATCGAGTTTTCACAAAATCATTGTATTGCTTATTATTTTTTTTATTTAATTACTAATTAATATTCATTGCAACGAAATATTTCAGAATTTTTTTTAGTTAACAGCTTCTATTTTTTGGTTCTTGTTCTTTCTGGATCCTAAAAATAAAATAGAAGATTGGGGTGAATCATAAATCCAAAGGAGGTTTCATGGCCAAGGGTAAAGATGTTCGAGTAACAATTATTTTGGAATGTACCAGTTGTGTTCGAAATGATATTAAGAAAGAATCAGCGGGAATTTCCAGATATATTACTCAAAAGAATCGGCATAACACCCCTAGTCGATTGGAATTGAGAAAATTCTGTCCCTATTGTTATAAACATACAATTCACGGGGAAATCAAGAAATAGATCAAATTGAGTGCTTGTATGTCAACTTTTATTTTAAGAACAGGAATAATGCTAGTATCTATATATTATTACATATATATAAATATAAACAAATAAATCAATAGAAAGAAATCTAATCCTATATTCTTAATTCTATATAGAAACTCTATCCTATATAGAAATATAAATCGTTTTTATTTTGATCCGATCAAAATAGGATTTTAGAGATTAGGATTTTAGAGATAAGGAATAAAAAAATTATGAATAAATCTAAGCGACTTTTTACTAAATCCAAGCGATCTTTTCGTAGGCGTTTGCCCCCGATTCAATCGGGGGATCGAATTGATTATAGAAACATGAGTTTAATTAGTCGATTTATTAGTGAACAAGGAAAAATATTATCTAGACGGGTTAATAGAGTGACTTTAAAACAACAACGATTAATCACTATTGCTATAAAACAAGCTCGTATTTTATCTTTGTTACCTTTTCTTAATAATCAGAAACAATTTGAAAGAAGTGAGTCGACCCCTCGAACTACTAGCCTTAGAACCAGAAAAAAATAGACTTATTCTTCAATTGAATAACAATTCCAATCTGAAGGAATTAAAAAAGGGATTAACATTTTGTTCGAAAAATCCAATCAAGAATCAAAATTTGATTGTTATGTCTGTGTCTGTCATAAAAAAAAAATAAAAGAATCGTCGAAAAGAAAAAGAATAACTCTTTTTTTAGCGACTATATACTCTCGTTTTGTTTTGACGACTTTTTTATAATACTAATTTCTACTCTACCTTCCCCGAGCTCATTCTCCTTAGAACTCTATTTAAAATATTTTAGTGGATTTTTTCCAATCCCCTTATTCTTTTATCTCATTCGAAATCGTATAAAGACAACTCCTATTTAATAGAGCTATTTGTGCAAGTATTTTCCGATTAAGAAGTAATTGCTTTTTGTACAGATTGTGTATGAATCGGTTATAACTATAGAATACCCCCATTTCGTGAATTACGGCATTTATTCGAGTGATCCATAAACGGCGAAAATCTCTTTTTCTTTTACCCCTATCCCGATGAGCCGAAACTAAAGCTCTTATTCTCTGTTGAGTCATAGTTCGTGTAAGTCGTGAATGAGCCCCTCGAAAGCTTGATGCAAATAAACGAAGTTTTGTTCTACGCCTCCGAGCTATATATCCGCGTTTAATTCTAGTCATTGAATAAATCAAACTTTGATGAATAACTAATTCTTTTTTTAGTTATTCTTTTCCCCTTTACTAGTCTATTAATAACCAAACGAATTATTCCAATGTATAAAAAAAAATTCCAATGGCTTTTGCTACTCTAACCTTCCCCACCACTATTTTTTGCTAGGTATTTTCCTTTGCTTTGAAAGGATAAATTGCCTTGATACTTGATATAAAAAAATAGAATAACTACAAAAAGTAGTAAATAGAAATGGATAAATAGTGGGTTCCATCGTTTCTATGGTTACTTCTAAAACGGTGAGGTCTTCTCTATACACCGGAGCTCCTTCTTTTAATTAATCAATACTATTGGTAACTTGTACAATTCACATTCTTTGGCTCTACCCCATCAATATTCCAGTAATTAGGTCTTTCACAATAAGATCCACTTTATACAGTAACGGTATTTCATTTGTAAAATAGATTTGGTCGTTTACCCTGTTAGTCCGTTCTTTTCTTTCAAGAGTGGAATTTTTTTAATAAAAAATGGAATTTCCCCCGCTTAATGGATAACCATTTGTTATCATTGGGGGTTTTCTAAAAAATGGAGTTGATTGGATTTGCACCAATGTAAACCATAAGTTTCAGACACAATAGAAGATATGAACAATCTATCTTTTTAAAATAATGAATCGAGTTCCTCCATTCTATGTTATTCACAGGTACTGATCCTTGATATTTCAAAAAGAATTTCCTTTTTGTGTCTCAGTCTATGATCTAAACGAGTCGCACATACACCCGAGTACATGTTCCTCGTCGCTGAGGGCATCCCCGAAGCGCTGGGGATTTCGTGACATTTCGGATTGGCTGTCTTGTATTTCTAATAAGTTGTTTAATGGTTGGCATACGGAATCATATAAATAATGGGTTGGTTTAGATTAGTTCTAACCGGCTAATTCTGAATTACTTCTCTTCAAGATTCTCTTCAATATATTTTTTTTAATATTGAAGAGAATATGAAACTAAACCTTTAATCTAAAAAGATATAAAATTAGAAATTGTAGATTTGCATGAAATCGCTCCTATTTTTTTATTGAACCGCTACAAGATCAACAATTCCATGAGCTTGGGCTTCTGTTGCTGACATAAAAACATCCCTTTCCATGTCTTCGGATACAACCCATATAGGTTTGCCCGTTCTTTGTACATAAACCCTTGTGATGGTTTCGCGAAGTTTTAGTAGTTCTTCCGCTTCCAAGATAAATTCTCCCGTTTGTGCCTCATAAAATGAACTAGCGGGTTGATGGATCATTACCCTGATGATATAATAGAAAATGTTCTTCTATTTCGCAGAATGAGGCGAGATAACCAAAAAACGGAGAAAATTGAATAACCGTACAGGCTTTTTTTGTGCATTGCATACGGCTCCACAATGGAATTTACTTTTTTGACCTTTCCTTTTGACGAAAGAAAACAAAATATAGGTTGTATTATACGCAGATCCAGAAATCATCCAATTACCATCCTTCTTTTTTGTTAGGAATTAAAAAAATACTATGATGGTTCCGTTGCTTTATATATCATTTTTTTGATTCGTCTATGATTCAGCAATCCCAAAGTGTCTTTTTTTTTAATATCCATTTTGTAAATAAGCTTCCGGTGTGAAAACAAAGTTTGTGACGCTGAGATGTGCCCGAATAGGTAAGATATCATTTGAAACACCCCTTCCTTATCTCATACTACTCTTTCAATATATAATCTAAATTTTTTTAATCTAAAAAATTTCATATCGAATTCGAAGTGCCATGCTATTATTACTTAACTAATTCATATTTTCGATGGCGAAGGCATAGTATTTTTTTCTCGAAAATAAAAAAACTCATTGGCGCCAAGCGTGAGGGAATGCTATACGTTTGGTAATTGCTCCTCCGACTAGGATAAAGGAGGCTATTGAAGCGGCCAATCCCATGCATATTGTCTGTACATCGGGTCGCACAAATTGCATAGTATCATAAATAGCCATTCCCGATATTACCCATCCACCAGGAGAGTTTATAAACAAATAAAGATCTTTGGTATCCTTTTCTATACTGAGATATATCATAAGACTAATAAGTTGATTCGAGATTTCGGTATCAACCTCTTGGCCTAAAAAAAATAATCTTTCTCGATAAAGTCGGTTGATTAGGATAAAATTTTATTCCTTAGGAGCCGTACAGGCACCTTTTGATGCATACGGTTCAACAAAAATTGTGAAAAAATCAATGTGTCGATTCCAACCCCCCCTTTTTTCATAGAAGGTTTTTCTTTCTAACTTATAACGTAAGGACTTGCTCCCAAAAGTCAAAGAAAAAATCCGTTTTGGCCCCTTTTATTAGATATTATAATCCTATAATAAAATAATAAAACGATTGATTAAGCCTGTCAGACTAACTTGATTCATTGATATTTTTTTTTCATCGAGATTCAGTTGAAATGGCGATGGTTTTTTCTTGTTCCTGAACGGGCTTCTTCCTTTTTTTATTCCATTTTTAGGTTTATGCTCTACCCCGAGTAAAAGGATAAATTTGCCCGATTTTGATTTGCACATATAGGACAAATGAACCAAATACCGCGTCTTTTTTTACTACTCCTTCTTTTTTTTTTCAATTAATTTCTTTCACATGTCTTCTGTCAACTAGTCAACAAATTTTTAATTATATTATTTGATTTGAGCAACAGTCTGTTTTAGATCACCCTGTTTCAATTTTTTTTTTTTTTTATAGAATTTTTTATCATAATTTTGCATATCATATAAGTAGTAATTATAAAAATATTATATATTAATTATCAATTGGGTTTTTGCTAAACGGAGCCTGGATACTTCATTTTATTAGTCCGATCACGTAAACCATAAAAAATTTTTGATAATCTAATATCAATCTAAAAACTCCCTGCATTTAATTCCACTTTATTTTTTGCGCTTCGCGTTACAAACTTTTGATAATTCAATCAATCTTTTTGGGCGAAACAGAGGATATCTCGATCGAGGGAGAAAATGGGGAAATCCCATATAGCCCAATATATCTGACAAGTCGCACTATATGTCAACCCAAGATGTATCTCCTTCTCCAGGACTTCGAAAAGGTACTTTTGGAACGCCAATAGGCATGAAATGAAAAAAAAAAGAGAATGAAGTTCTCTATTTCACTTTGATGTGGAAACGTAAGACTGGGGTTTCGTTTTTTAATACTATTATCTTTTTTTCCTACTTTATTAATCATATTTAAATTAATCATATTTAATACATAAGTTGAATAAGCTAAAATAAAATATAAAATAAAAGTAAAGTAAGAGAGAATGAATCAAAATAAAGGAAATTTTTTACGAACGGGCTTCTGAATGATGAACAACAATAGCTATCTTGGTTCATATAAAATAGGATTCACCCCCATTGCGTATTGGTACTTATCGGATATAGAATAGATCCGCTTCCCTTTTTTCTTATGAATCGAATTGTTCCATTATTACTAACAGAATAGAACAAATATTAATCCTTTCTCCGAAATAATTACCTAAAAAAGGGGGGGTCCGTAGCATAGTTTTTTCCAATGCAATAAAGTTACATAGTGTCTATTTTTCGTTGATAAAGGGGTATTTCCATGGGTTTGCCTTGGTATCGTGTTCATACTGTTGTATTGAATGATCCCGGTCGTTTGCTTTCTGTTCATATAATGCATACTGCTCTGGTTGCTGGTTGGGCCGGTTCGATGGCTCTATATGAATTAGCTGTTTTTGATCCCTCCGACCCTGTTCTTGATCCAATGTGGAGACAAGGTATGTTCGTTATACCTTTCATGACTCGGTTAGGAATAACCAATTCGTGGGGCGGTTGGAATATTACAGGAGGGACTATAACCAATCCGGGTCTTTGGAGTTACGAAGGGGTAGCCGGAGCACATATCGTGTTTTCTGGGTTGTGCTTCTTGGCAGCTATTTGGCATTGGGTATATTGGGATCTAGAAATTTTTTGTGATGAACGTACAGGAAAACCTTCTTTGGATTTGCCCAAGATTTTTGGAATTCATTTATTTCTTTCAGGGGTGGCTTGCTTTGGTTTTGGCGCATTTCATGTAACAGGATTATATGGTCCGGGAATATGGGTATCCGACCCTTATGGACTAACCGGAAAGGTCCAACCCGTAAACCCGGCGTGGGGCGTAGAGGGTTTTGACCCTTTTGTTCCCGGAGGAATAGCCTCTCATCATATTGCAGCAGGGACGTTGGGTATATTAGCGGGCCTATTCCATCTTAGTGTTCGTCCGCCTCAACGTCTATACAAAGGATTACGTATGGGCAATATTGAAACCGTCCTTTCCAGTAGTATTGCTGCTGTCTTTTTTGCAGCTTTTGTTGTTGCTGGAACTATGTGGTATGGTTCTGCAACTACTCCCATCGAATTATTTGGTCCTACTCGTTATCAATGGGATCAGGGATACTTTCAACAAGAAATATATCGAAGAGTTAGTGCTGGACTAGCTGAAAATCAAAGTTTATCAGAAGCTTGGTCTAAAATTCCTGAAAAATTAGCTTTTTATGATTATATTGGTAATAATCCAGCAAAAGGGGGGTTATTCCGAGCGGGTTCAATGGACAATGGAGATGGAATAGCTGTTGGATGGTTAGGACACCCCGTCTTTAGAAATAAAGAAGGGCGTGAACTTTTTGTACGTCGTATGCCTACTTTTTTTGAAACATTTCCGGTTGTTTTGGTAGACGGAGACGGAATTGTTAGAGCCGACGTCCCATTTAGAAGGGCAGAATCAAAATATAGTGTCGAACAAGTAGGTGTAACTGTTGAGTTTTATGGTGGTGAACTCAATGGAGTGAGTTATAGTGATCCCGCAACTGTGAAAAAATATGCTAGACGGGCTCAATTGGGTGAGATTTTTGAATTAGATCGTGCTACTTTGAAATCCGATGGTGTTTTTCGTAGCAGCCCAAGAGGTTGGTTTACTTTTGGACATGCTTCGTTTGCTCTACTTTTCTTCTTTGGACACATTTGGCATGGTGCTAGAACCCTCTTCAGAGATGTTTTTGCTGGTATTGATCCAGATTTGGATGCTCAAGTGGAATTTGGGGCATTCCAAAAACTTGGAGATCCAACTACAAAAAGACAAGCAGTCTGATGCAACATTTCTTTTTTTCTTCTAGTTTCTGTTTGCGATTTTTTTTAATAGGTAGGGTACTGCAGGAATCTTGATTTAAACCGCTGCCGTTTCTTTGACTCTTTTTCTTTCTTTATCCAGAGGGATACTCCCAAGTAAACAAAACAGGTATGAAAGCTATAATTGTAAACCACGATCAAATTTATGGAAGCATTGGTTTATACATTTCTCTTAGTATCCACTTTAGGGATAATTTTTTTCGCTATTTTTTTTCGGGAACCACCTAGAATTTCAACTAAAAAATGAAATGAAATAATTTTTCATTATCTTCATTGACGTAATCAGCCTCCAAATATTTGGAGGCTGATTACGTCAACTAGTCCCCGTGTTCCTCGAATGGATCTCTTAGTTGTTGAGAGGGTTGCCCAAAGGCAGTATATAGAGCATACCCAGTAAAACTTACAAGTAACCCAGATATAAAGATGGCGACTAGGGTTGCTGTTTCCATTATTATAGAATTGAAAGACCACAATGGATCTATGTTAAGATCGTTTATTTACAACGGAATGGTATACAAAGTCAACAGATCGTAATGAATACAAAATAAGATTTATGGCTACACAAACTGTTGAGGATAGTTCTAGATCTGGTCCAAGAAGCACTACTGTAGGGAAGTTATTGAAACCATTGAATTCCGAATATGGTAAAGTAGCTCCTGGATGGGGAACGACCCCTTTGATGGGTGTTGCAATGGCTCTATTTGCGGTATTCTTATCTATTATTTTGGAGATTTATAATTCTTCTGTTCTACTGGATGGAATTTCAGTGAATTAGACTAAGAAAAATCTTGAAGTATCAGCTTTTAGCTCGATACAAAAAAGTCAAGTATGTAGGTCCACAAATTTTCACCTATTCTCCTTTGGTAGTTCGACCGCGAAATTTTTTCTGCATTGTATATTTCCGGAATATGAGTGTGTGACTTGTTAGAATTGACCCTATGGATAGTACAGAGAATGGGATCTGTCATCTTTATCAAGATGGTTTTACTTCGTCGGATATTCATTCGAGTATCCGGAGCACGAAATAGATCAAATAGATCACAAAGTATTCGAACTATGATTCATACTTAATGCTCAGACCTCGTAGCCGGACTTCTTTCCGTTCTATCTTATAAACTTTACTAAATCAAAATATTTTTCTGCTTTTAAACTCTTATTTGGATCAAAGGGACAAGCGCTTCTTTGTATTTTATATTTTTAGTCATTATAGCTATTTTTTTGATTGAATAAGTGATGATCCAATGGTTCTCACTCAGTGAATTTTGGACTTTGAAGGTTTCATTGAATTATCGTGGTTCTCGTATGAATCTGAGGTTTCAATTGATTAGTTAAGTAGGGTCTTAACAAGAGAATTCCTATCAATAATAAAAAAAACAAGAAGAAATCCCCCCATTCCCCGTTCCATACAAATACCAAATAAAAAAGACACTAAAGATAGGTAATCTAGAAGATTCAAGAGGCCTGTAACGATCAACACAACATAAAGACGAATGAGCTGACTTGATTTTTTGGCATTTAACCACAAAGAAGAGCTTTCGCATTTTGACTCTTTCATATCTTTAAATATGAATGAGAGAGAAGTTTCAAACTTTATATTCCATATCCGTTTCAATCAGTATGTGGGTCTTTTTTTTGTTTGAGCTGTACGAGATGAAATTCTCATATACAGTTCTTGGAGGGGGAGTAACCTTGGTTTACCTATCTCAATAAAGTTTATGATTGGTTCGAAGAACGTCTTGAGATTCAGGCGATTGCAGATGATATAACTAGTAAATATGTTCCTCCCCATGTCAACATATTTTATTGTCTAGGAGGAATTACCCTTACTTGTTTTTTAGTACAAGTAGCTACGGGATTTGCTATGACTTTTTATTACCGTCCAACTGTTACTGAGGCTTTTGCTTCTGTTCAATATATAATGACTGAAGCTAACTTTGGTTGGTTAATCCGATCAGTTCATCGATGGTCGGCAAGTATGATGGTCCTAATGATGATCCTGCACGTATTTCGTGTATACCTCACCGGCGGTTTTAAAAAACCTCGCGAATTAACTTGGGTTACTGGTGTGGTTCTGGGTGTCTTGACCGCATCTTTTGGTGTAACAGGTTATTCTTTACCTTGGGATCAAATTGGTTATTGGGCAGTCAAAATTGTAACAGGCGTACCTGACGCTATTCCGGTAATAGGATCGCCTCTTGTAGAATTATTACGCGGAAGTGCTAGTGTTGGACAATCCACTTTGACTCGTTTTTATAGTTTACACACTTTTGTATTACCTCTTCTTACGGCCGTATTTATGTTAATGCATTTCCTAATGATACGTAAGCAAGGTATTTCTGGTCCCTTATAAATAATATAGATTCTAGATATTTGTAATTACTCATTTATCTTATTACTTGGTGAAGGACCGATAGTATTTTATTGCTATAAATGTGGATTATTAAAAAAATAAGACATGTATTTGGATATTTCCCTTCAACTACACAATATTTTATTATGTTTTTGACATAAAAAGTTGAAGGGAATTCTATGAAGAGAAAATGGATTATGGGAGTGTGTGACTTGAACTATTGATCGGGCCGTGCAGAAATATTACTTTATCTGCTACATTGGAATTCATAACCAAATGTGTCTTTGTTCCAACCGCTGTGTAAGCCCCATACAGGGGATAGGCTGGTTCACTTGAAGAGAATCTTTTCTATGATCATACCCGAACGATGTCGTGGATGAGTGGGCTCCGTAAAATCCAGTAGATTAAGGGATGGAACATAATCCTGATTATGTTTTTAGCTATTTTTGACTAAAAAAAAAAAGAAAATAATTATATAGTATGTAAATGCATTCATTTCCTCTGCATCGACTCGATTTATGATACTATCGGAGTGAATACAGGATCTAATGAAGAGTATAAGGTAGACTCCATTAGTAACAAGTAAATCCTTTGTATTTGAAAAATCTCGATATAATTTTTGAGATTAAGGACGAATTGATAAGGTATGAGACGATCCAGAAAGCACATCAACTTTTA